TAATGAATGAATAGAAATTAAATAGAAAAAAAGAGACTTCTCTCTTTTTTTTTTTCAAGCTTCTTCTTGTTTATGTGATATAACATAAACAAAGTAATTCTATTTTTTTCAATTGGGGAGAGATGGCTGAGTGGACTAAAGCGTCGGATTGCTAATCCGTTGTACAAATTTTTGTACCGAGGGTTCGAATCCCTCTCTTTCCGTTTCCGTTGCTGATTTGGTATTTTTTTCTTTTGAACTCTTTGGTTGTTTGATTTTTTATTTATATAGTTAAAGATATAAAATAGATAAAATCCTAAAAATATTAGAAAATAAAATACAAGCAAAAAAAAACACAAAATACATTTTTTTTATTCTTCACGTCCTGGATTACGTCCTGGATCGTTAGATAGGAATCCGAATATGAAAAGAGAAACGAAGAATATCACTACCGTGTAAACAAATAGTTTTAGAGTAAGCATTATAAAATCTCCAAGATAATTAAAAAAACGACAAAGAAAGAGAATAGATTCTCTTATATTAAAGATTTTCTTCCTTTTAATACTAAGTTTCTAAAAAATGAATTGATTTTTAGGTATATATGAGTTTTGGAAATGGACTTGGTTTGTAATAAGAATCGAGCTTTTTATTACTATTACAATAATTACTATTACAAAAAATCCTCTTTCATATCTGCAATATAGGTATTATGTTGGTGATGGGCTCAAATCTAATAATAGAATTCGGATTTTTCAATTGAAAAACATAGATGAGGATATGATCCGTATTTTTTTCGTATATACCCAAAAATTTCAATATTGGAATCGAGAATTCACACTGTAAAACTTATCTGATCTTTTAAATTATTAAAATGTTCGCATTTTCGTTTTCTAAAAAATTTAGAATTTTTTTAAGACATTACTCAAATTAAAGATCTCATCGAAAACTTACAGCAGCTTGCCAAACAAAAGCTAAGAGAAAAAAGAGTAAAGGTATTATTGGCATAATATCTACAATTGGATTCAAGAAAGCGTAGGCTTCGGGCAATTTTGCCGAGAAAAAACTACTTGAATAAAGGACGGAGTGAATACAAATACAGACAAAACTAAAGATATTAAGCATAATAAACATTTTGTTCTTTAAGAAAATATAAATTATTTTTGCTTTTTTGAATTAGAATTTGATTTATTATTGTATTTTTTTATTATATATATTAAAAAATAAAAAAATACAATAATAAATCAAATAAATAATAAATCAAATAAATTAATATTATATGAATCAAACTAAAAAAAAATGAATCAAATAAGATAAAACCTGTCAAAATCCTTCTTTGATTTGAACTTATCTAGTTCACAAAATCTTTTATTCTGAAATAGAAGAAATCATACTTCTATACAATATCTTAATTGAATTCTATGTAATGATCAATAAATTTAGTTTTATGCTATGTATATATATACATACGCATATAAAAATCCTAGCAACAATTTTTTCTATAGAAATTTAGGAACTGGTGGAATTGACGAACAATCAATATCAATAATAGTGTTTATTAGTGTCAAATCGAAAATGGGGCGTGGCCAAGTGGTAAGGCAACGGGTTTTGGTCCCGCTATTCGGAGGTTCGAATCCTTCCGTCCCAGAGTATATGCATTCCTGATGTATATTAATGTGTATCATATTTGAATACAAATTGGATATCCAAATCGTTTCTAATCTAAATTGACTTACTTTCGAAGATGTAGATTTAAAAACAAGTCGATTTTTTAATGGAATCATTGTAGATTAACGAATTATATATATATAATAATAATTTTTTCATATTTCTTTTCTAATATTTTTTTGAAAAAAATCCCATTTTTTCTACTTTACAAATTTTTAATACAATATCGAGTTAATTTCCATTTTTTTACGTCTTTACTTTAATTTTCATTATTATCATATAGAATAAAAACCCAGACGTAAAAAGGAAAAATTATTATATTTATATATCGATTGAATCAATGACTATTCACGATTCCATAATGGAATCAATTACATACTGGATCCAAGCTAAAGGAATGTTATGGTAAAACTTCGTTTAAAACGATGTGGTAAAAAGCAACGTGCGACTTGAAAGACATGATTAGATTAGCTGTGGATTCTTACATCCGCCATTTTCCTAGTATATAGAAATCAATATGCTCTTGGCTCGACATCATTTGTTCTGTTCCACTAGAACTTCTTATTTTGGGGACAGGAAAGGGGGTTGATGATGTAAATAGTACATGATGGAGCTCGAGTTTATTCATTTCTCAGGGGCAAGTATCTAAGGTTAGTGAAAATTAATAAGTTAGAACAACTTCGTAAGTATTTTTTTGATAGAAAAATCGAAAGGATCCCATTTGAGCAAGGTTAAAAAAAAATTGTTGGAATTAGTCAAACTATTTCGATAAAAAGTGTATCCGCGGGAATTAACCCTCTATTTGTTTGTATCATTCTTTCAGAGAAAGAAAAAAATGGTATGTTGCTGCCATTTTTTTGAAAAGATTTAAGATTTCCGAAGTAATGTCTAAACCCAATGATTCAAAGAAAATCGAAAAGATCATGGAACAAGTAAATACCATTTTCAAATTGTCTCATTAATTCTATTAGAAATTAGAATTCGAAAAAAATTCAAAAAAAAAAAAGATTATAAAGACGGTCAACAAAAGGGGGTAGAGACCACTCAATAAATGAAATAGCTAAGGGGTTTATTTTCTTTTAGTTATTTAAGAATTATTCAATTTGAGTTATGGGGTTACAAATATGAGGAGTTTTTTTTCAGAAAGAAAATATGAAAAAAACACTTAATAGTTTCATTGATTTGATAATTTTATGGATTCATTTGACATTTCATTTTTATACATACATATAATTTGAAATTTTCCCGAGCCGTACGAGGATAAAACTTCTTATACGTTTCTAGGGGGGGGTGCATTATTCATCTATATCTATCCCAATGAGCCGTTTATCGAATCGTTGCAATCGATGTTCGATCCCGAAGAGAGGGAAGAGATCTTAGGAAAGTAGGTTTTTATGATCCAATAAAGAATCAAACCTATTTAAATATTCCTGTTATTCTACATTTCCTTGAACAAGGTGCTCAACCTACAGGAACTGTTCAGGATATTTCAAAAAAGGCAGGTGTTTTTATGGAACTTAACTCGGATCAACAAATGAAATTCAATTAATAAAATAAAAAAGGGGGGTGCAGATGACTTCTATATAGATTTATAAAACTATATAGATTTATAAAACTCTTTTTTATTTTATCCCCCCCTACTCTCTTGTTATCTTCATACCTAATTTTTTATTTCTTTTTGTTTATATAGAATGTTATTTTTTATAGCCAAAAAAATAAATGAAATTTTCATCTATTTTCAAAACAAAATGAAAAAATGTATAAAGATAAAAGATAGAATATAGGAAAAAGCAAATGAATAATAACTAAATGAAGTAATTCGACTTATAAATACATTATCCCTGAAGTGATATTTTTTCATTATTTTTTTTATTATTGAATTTGATTCTCATTTATTCTTAATATCTACTCGCTCTTTATTATTATTATCAGTTACTAATCCTAGTTATCGGATTTATAGACTTTTTTTATTTTTGATAAGAAATACATAAGATAGAATATAATATTAAAAATAGAATATTTCTTTTATTTTTCATCCAATGACTATTCATCTATTCTATTTTTATGTAAATAGAGGAAAAAACTCTATGGAAAAATGGTGGTTCAATTCTATGTTGTTTAATAGGAAGTTAGAATACAGGTGTGAATTAAATAAATCAATGGATAGTCTCGGTCCTATTGAAAGTACCGGTGTAAGTGAAGAAGACCAAAAAATTTTAACCGATATGAATAAAAAAATTCATAGTTGGAATCATAATTCTAGTTACAGTTATTTTGATTATTTCGTAGGTGTCAGAAACATCCAGAATTTAATATCTGATAAAACTTTTTTAGTTAGAGATAATAATAGGAATAGTTATTCCATATATTTAGATATTGAAAATCAAACTTTGGAGATTGATAATGATCAGCCTTTCTTAAGTGAACAGGAAAGTTTTTTTTCTAGCTATATGAATAATGTTTCTAAGAGTGATAACAATCATTACATGGATGATACTAAATATAAATTGAATAATAACATTAATAGTTGCATTGATAGTTATCTTTATTATCAAATCTGTATTGAGAGTTTCATTTTAGGTGATAGTGACAAATACAATGAGAGTTCTTTTTATAGTTACATTTTTGATAAGGGCAGAAATTCTAGTGAAAGCAAGAATTTGAGTTCTAGTATAATAACTAGCCCGAATGATACAAATGATCATAATTCTACTTTTGGAGAAAGTTCTAATAATTCCGATGAAATTGAAAAATATAAGCATTTATGGCTTGAATGTGAAAATTGTTATGGGTTAAATTATAAAAAATTTTTTAAATCCAAAATGAATATTTGTGAACACTGTGGACATCATTTGAAAATGAGCAGTTCCGATAGAATCGAACTTTTGATTGATCCAGGTACTTGGAATCCTATGGATGAAGACATGATTTCTCTGGATCCCATTGAATTTCATTCAGAAGAAGAACCTTATAAAGATCGTATTGATTCTTATCAAAGAAAAACAGGATTAACTGAGGCTGTTCAAACAGGTACGGGTCAACTAAATGGTATTCCTGTAGCAATTGGAATTATGGATTTTCAGTTTATGGGGGGTAGTATGGGATCCACAGTAGGTGAGAAAATCACCCGTTTGGTAGAATATGCTACCAATCAACTTTTACCTCTTATTCTGGTATGTGCGTCTGGAGGAGCACGTATGCAAGAAGGAAGTTTGAGCTTGATGCAAATGGCTAAAATCTCTTCTGCTTTATACGATTATCAAACAAATAAAAAGTTATTTTATGTATCAATCCTTACATCTCCTACTACAGGTGGGGTAACAGCTAGTTTTGGCATGTTGGGGGATATCATTATTGCTGAACCAAATGCTTATATTGCATTTGCGGGTAAAAGAGTAATTGAACAAACATTGAATAAGGCAGTACCCGAAGGTTCGCAAGCGGCTGAATATTTATTTCAAAAAGGCTTATTTGATTCAATCGTACCACGTAATTTTTTAAAGGAAGTTCTGAGTGAGTTATTTCAATTCCATAATTTCTTTCCTTTGACTAAAAATCAAAAATGAAAAAATACTAAGAATAAGAAAAGTCAAAGGGTTTATTATCATATATATGTATATGTTTGTTTCTTTTCGAATATAGAAGGTTAAATCAATTAATATATTTTGTTCTACATATAGAGTCTACATATATATTTAATTATATACATTGACTTAGCTATAATCACTAGAATTCCTATATACTTAGGATAAGTATATAGGAATTCTAGTGATTATATACTATCCAAATACAAAATAAATAAAAAATATAAAATAATAATAATAATATATTATATATAAGGTACAAATTGTAAATAGAGGTACCCATTTTATGATAAACTTTCCTTCCATTTTGGTTCCTTTAGTGGGTCTAGTATTTCCGGCAATTGCAATGGCTTCTTTATTTCTCCATATTCAAAAAAACAAGATTTTTTAGATACGGTCAGTAGGGACAAATCTCATATATTTTTTTCGATCTGGAAACAATTAACAATTCGATGAATTCATCTCAAAAGTTTACATTAAAATAGTGCAAAGTTAATTTAATATTTTTTATTTAAATAGTTTTTTATTTAAATAGAATAAAAGAAATTGATTATATTAGAATTATAAATAGGATAAAAGAAATTGATTATCATTTTGCGATTCGAACATATACTGGTATATCTTATAACGGGGTCTCGAAAACTAAGCAATTACTTTTGGGCCTTTATCATTTTATTAGGCTCATTAGGATTGTTATCGGTCGCTGTTTTCAGTTATCTTGGTATGGATTTTTTCTTTTTGTCCGAGGAAATTAGTGATTTTCCACTTATTCTGGACTTTCTTTATTTTCCATTTATTCCACAAGGGGCCACGATGTGTTTCTATGGAATCGCAGGTTTGTTTATTAGTCTTTATTTGTGGTGCATTATTTTGTGGGATGTAGGTGGTGGTTATGATATCTTCGATAAAAAAGAGAAAAAAGTATGTTTTTTTCGTTGGGGATTTCCCGGAAAAAATCGTCGTATTATTCTCGAAATACCTCTGGAAGAGATCCAATCCATCAGAATATTACCAACAGTTCAAAAAGGGGGTATTTTAAATCGTACCCTTACTTATGATATCGTTTATATGGAAACCATAGAACAGGGATTTATTCCCTTGACTCGCATTGAAGATGATTTGATTCCACCACAAATTGCACATAAAGCTAGCGAAGTATCTAGATTGTTGGGTGTACCTCTTTTGTACTGACAAGAATTGGAATTCACTAGAAATTGTACAAAAAGTTTCAGAATTGTCCTATTTATTTACCGATTGAAATATTTTGAAAAAAAAAAAGTTTCTTTTTTTTTTTTCAAAATATTTCAATTTTTATAGATAAAGCATTAATTGGTTTCCAAATTCGACTATTATATTCATAACCGGAAGTGCTCTTTCGTGTATTCATAAAAAGAAATATTTTTTTCTTCATTTGAATTGACAGTGAATTCTTTCGATTTCTTATTCGATTTACGTATTCTTTCTAAATTAAACAATGCAAGGACTAACTCTCGAATTGCAACTAAAAAAATGAGAGAATATAATATAGATTTATATATATAAGCTCTATGACTTGTAATAGACTTATTCTTGATAGAAAGATTATTATCATATAGAGTTGAGGAATGAGATGAAATTGAGTTCATTAAAGAGGAAAAATGAAAAAAAAGAAAACATTTATTCCCCTTCTATATCTTACATCTATAGTCTTTTTGCCCTGGTGTATTTCTTTCACATTTAAGAAAAGTCTGAAATCTTGGTTTATTAATTGGTGGAATATTAGGCAATCGGAAATTTTCTTGAATGATAGTCAAGAAAAGAATATTCTAAAAAAATTTATTGAATTTGAGGAACTCTTTTTGTTAGATGAAATGTTAAAGGAATGTCCGGAAACACATCTACAAAATCTTCGTACTGAAATCTATAAAGAAACAATCCAGTTAATCAAAACGTATAACGAAGATCATATGAATACGATTTTGCACTTCTCTACCAATATAATCTGTTTCTTTATTCTAAGCGGTTATTCTATTCTTGGTAATCAAGAACTTGTTCTTATTAACTCTTGGGTTCGAGAATTTATCTATAATTTAAGTGACACAATAAAAGCTTTTTCTATTCTTCTATTAACTGATTTATGTATAGGATTCCATTCAACCCATGGTTGGGAACTAATGATTGGTTTCGTCTATAAAGATTTTGGATTTGCTCAAAATGATCAAATTATATCTGGTCTTGTTTCCACTTTTCCCGTTATTTTAGATACTATTTTAAAATATTTTATTTTCCGTTA